ATAGGATTTGAACCTATACCAAAGGTTTAGAAGACCTATGTCCTATCCATTAGACAATGGACGCCTTTCATTCCGATTTTCTTCTTTTCTTTCACATTCTTACTTTCCTATCTCCTGTTCGGATAAAAGAATCCGATTGTATGTGAGAGATTTTAGGGAATAAAGATGCATATCCAAATCAATGATGCATGTATCATAATAATGAATATGAAGCGGGTAGCGGGAATCGAACCCGCATCGTTAGCTTGGAAGGCTAGGGGTTATAGTCGACGTTGATTCATCATTTTTAACGTCTCTAATTCAAAACCGAACATGAAACTTTGGTTTCATTCGGCTCCTTTATGGAAGATGGATAGATTCCCGGATCTAAGGCGTAAACGAAACTACAAAAAAAAGAAAACATTTACGATGTATGGAAAAAGGGAGTTATAGCAAATTCGAATTCAAAGAAAAAAATTCGATCCATAACATCTATGTCAGCTTTTCTGTCTGAATGCATCCAAAACGACTCGCTTTCTAGATGATCCCTCTAGAAGAGGGGGATTCTAACAAATCCTTCTAGTTACTTCGTTCTCTATTTCTACTCACGAGAATCCTGAGGAAAAGAATTTTCTTTCCACCGAGCTGAAAAAATATGTCGATGCGACGGCTCTAGTAAACTAAAGTCATCGTTTAATAGCTATTTGGCTTCAATCTCCCCCTTTCCAAAAAAAAAATGGAAGATCTAGTTACGATTAGAAATACATTTTTGTATCTTCATCCATGGATCCTTTACTTATACTCATTCAATTGGAAGGGTTGATCCAACTTAAAAAAAAAAAGAAATTATGCTTCGCGATTCCGTAATCCAATGAATTTTGTTGTTCAATTTCTAATGGATACAAATCACGAGAATGTATATTCTTCCTCGAATATGGCATTGAGGGGTAAAGGATTAAACCCTTTTAAGAAATAAAGTTTTTGATCGGAATATGAATCAAACCGAAAGACCCCCTAACTATTTCAGTTGTTAATAGAACGAATCACACTTTTACCACTAAACTATACCCGCTACAATATGATTATTGTATACGAATGGACCATTTGTCGAACAAGGGAGTGAGACGTAATCAAGATAGGATCAGAATCATGAAAATTGGAGTGAGTGCTGACGTGTTCCGACGGGGGACTTAATGAAATAGGAGAAGAAGGTTCATTTAAATAACAAGTTATATCTTTTCTTTTGCTGGGGGAATCGTTACTGACAGTTCCGGCCCGAAAGAGCCATTGAAGTCGGAACATAAAAATAAGTTGAATTGTGCAAGAATCCATAGCTCCATTTTTTTTTATTCCAGTAAAGTAAGTCAATCGATAAAAGGAAAAACAAAGAATAATAAGAAATGACACTCCTGTCATAGGAATGGAAATAGCCCTTCTTGCTGCTTCAATAACAAGTATTTTCGTTTTCAAATCAGATAAATCATTTGATCTATGATTCATTGGAACAAAACAAGGAATGGCCTGGCTAGGTATAGGTACTGGCCAGGCCGGGGGAATAAAAGAACCTTTCGTACGAAATCAAAGAGGTACTCTTTCTATTGGAGATATCTGTTTCGAATCCTTATCTAAATGCAATTGCTGATAAAATTCGTATATATATAGAATAAAGAAAAGAAAGATAAAGAAAGACTTTTATCAATCTTTACTTCACGCGTCACATATGAATTATCCTTTTGTAATTGGGAGAGATGGCTGAGTGGACTAAAGCGACGGATTGCTAATCCGTTGTACGAGTTATTCGTACCGAGGGTTCGAATCCCTCTCTCTCCGTTCCCTCTGATCACTTGAGAGTTATCTTTCGAATTCGAAAAAATCTCGAGCCCTTGTTATCTTAGTTAAATGTATGGAATAGAGAAAATCATAAGAAAATTCAGAAATCAAGCAACGAAAAACTTCTGATTTTTTTATTTTATTCCTCGCGTCCAGGATTACGTCCTGGATCATTAGATAGGAATCCGAAGATGAAGAGAGAAACAAAGAATATCACTACTGTGTAAACGAAGAGTTTGAGAGTAAGCATTACACAATCTCCAAGATCATTTTTGGGGGAAATAAGGGAATAGATTCTCTATTTTTGTACCACATATCCCATTTTGACACCAAGAAATGGAGTGGTTTCTAGAAAAGAAAGGAATTTGCAGGAATTCATTTGTAATAAGATTCTGATTCCTTCGTTACCAAAATGATCTTTCATACCCACAATTAGGTATTGTGAGGGACCATACATAAGGTCTTTGACCTCCGGAAAGTCAGAATTAGAAAATGAGGTGATCCAGATTCATCGCGGCTATCCAAAAGAATTTCAATGTTTGAACCGAGAGTTCATAATGTAAGACTTATCTGATCTTATCAATTGTTAGAATAGAATTTTTCCTTTTTTAGCGAATCAATCATGAATGTTTCTAGGACAGTATTAAAGATCTCATCGAAAACTTACAGCAGCTTGCCAAACAAGGGCTAAGAGAAAAAAGAGTACAGGTATGACTGGCATAACATCTACGATTGGATTGAAAAAAGCATAAGCCTCGGGCAATTTGGCGAAGAAAAAGCTACTCGAATGAAGGGCAGAATTAATACAGATACAGATCAAACTAAAGATATTAAGCATAACAAAAATTTCGCTCTTGTGGAGAATTTCATTATTAGTGAGTTGGGGAAAAATGAAGAAAGAAGAGAAGATAGGCCAAACAAAAAATCCTTCTTTTTCTTTGAACTCCCCCAATCAAAAATCCTTCAATTCTCAAATGAGAATAGAAGGAATCATACTTTCATACAATATCTTAATTGAATTATAGATAATGATCAATGAATTTCTTTTGATTCTACATCTACACGTGTCGAATCCTAGCAACAACCTATTCCATAGACATTTGGGCTGGAATTGACGAACAACCAATATCCATATTAGTGTTATTAGTGTCAAATAGAAATCTCAATGGGGCGTGGCCAAGCGGTAAGGCAACGGGTTTTGGTCCCGTTACTCGGAGGTTCGAATCCTTCCGTCCCAGACCGATTCTATCAGAACAAAGATTGTGCTCTTTTCTTAAACAATCCTCTGTTTAAGAGTGTAATGTTGGATACAATGTGATCCAATCTTTACTTTCTGATTTCTAACGATTCAGAGAAGAATCATATCCTACCTTTCGATCCTGTTTCTGTTTCTCACAAACAGAAACAGAATCGAGTGTCAATGACACGTGGATGGAAATAAATATCTTTTTGATATAGGTAGGATGGGAACAAAGATCAAAGTTCCATTCAAAAAAAAAAGATTGGGTGGCCATTCAGCGTATGCCCGTCTCCCCCCCGATCATATTCATATTGAAGTTAGTTAGTCATTTAGAGAAACTTTATGCCCCCTATTTATCAAATTTGGATTCCCACATGATGCATTCTGAGTCGACATGCGGAAGAAAGGTAAAGTAAATAGGGGTAAATGACTAATTTTATGTGGATCCTGAATTCTAAACAGGAGGAGTTCTTGGTACTAATTCCATCACTGGGATTAAAGCTCCTAAGACTGGGGTGGGGCAAAATAAAAATAAAATAGAAACAACGAATTAATCTGGACCCATTCGGCTTTGTACCTATACAAGATGGTATAGCATCCCATAAGAGGATCTTTTTTTGATTGGCTTTGAGTATGATTCATGATCCCCATAGAATTCGTGTAGATACGAGTTAATTAGCAAAGGAAGGTATCAATTTCAATCAATATCTGTGTCATCCGGATCTCATTAACAAACAATAAAGTTCAATACGGAACAGATGTATTTTCTTTGGACTTAATTGCTTTTATTTTGCATCAGGCTCCAATGAATAATTGGAAATCAATGTAACGATGGGGGGGGGGGATTCATAGATTCCATTCACTTTAGTTTATCTTTATGGATTATGGAAATGGAAAAATTTCTGAACCTGAAATAAAGCAAAATCCGTAGAAAATGAACCATGCCCATATGTAGTTTTATTGTTCTATTTCAGTGACACCGGTATTTCGGTTTCGGTGAAAAAGGTTTGTGATCTCTTAAATATACACGATGACCCCCGGTGACAATTGTTCGGTGTATCTGATGGATACGGAAAGGTCATACTCCTACGATTTGGATTTTCTCAATCAGATGAAAGAATAGCGACCTTAATCTTATCTTCCATGAGCTCTTTTCTATCCATCCCCATGAAAACAACTAAATTGGATTTTTTTCTCGACCCATCCATCTGATTTAAATCATTGATGATTCAATTGGAAAAGAAACATGGATTTCTCTTATGATGATCGAATTCGCGTCTCTTTAATCAATGAGATATCTGCTAAACTTTTTAGTTACTCGTTGTGATTGTGCCGACTTGTTGATTTGATTGATTTAGAGATCAAATTAAATTCAGTCTTTACAGGAAAACTTATTTATAGTAATGATAATGATGTCGAAGTAGGAAATTCTTGAAACCATTTTATTTTTTATGATTCCTTACCTTATAAATCCTCGCTATTCGAAGAAGTGTGAGATTGGTGAATCTATCCTATTGAGTCACTTGCGACTTTTCCGGGTCATTAGAATAGCTTATTTGGTTAATGACTCATTTTATTTTTTTCCAGTATTGGTAATTCCAGTATTGGTAATCGAATTAAAGACTCGTCTTTAGTTTAGTTGTTCGAGAAAGAATTGGAATTGGATCTTTCATATGATTGATCGTCCCGAACAATATAACAATATGTTGAAGATGTAGATGTAAATAAGTGTTAAGCAACTCATTTCTTCGTGTTTTTTATAAATGTGTTTCATTCCTATAACAGAATATGGGTTAATTTGGCTTTTTGCTGAGATTTCCCCAGAGAAATACCTATTCATACATATATAAAAATAAAGTATGGGCTACTATGCACCGATGGAGCCAATGACTATTCATGATTCCATATTGAATCAATTCCATACCGGTCCAAATTAGAGGAATGTTATGGTAAAACTTCGTTTGAAACGATGTGGTAGAAAGCAACGTGCGACTTGAAGGACATGATCGGCTGTGGATTCTTGCATCCACCATTTTTTTATATATCAATGAAGATGCTCTTGGCTCGACATAGTTTGTTCTGTGCCACCAGGACCCCATTTGGGGGGGTTGTAAATAGTACATGATGGAGCTCGAGCATAAATTCTTGATTCATTTATCAGAGGGAAGGATCTAGGGTTAGTACCAGTCAATAAGTTGGAACAACTTCGTAAGTATATCTTCGATATAGAAATCGCAAATTCGAACAAGTTTCAAATAAAAAAGCAAAAAAAGGAAAATTTGTCGGAATTGGTAAAACTATTTCGATCAAAAGTGTATCACAGGGGAATCAACCATTTGTATGATTCTTCAATAGAAAGAACAAAAGGTATGTTGCTGCCATTTTGAAACAATTAAGGATCACCGAAGTAATGTCTAAACCCAATGATTCAAAGCAAAGATAAAGGATACCGGAACAAGGAAACGCCATTTTCAATTGTCTCAATAACTAGATCAGAATGAGAAAAGAAAATCGATTCTAGACGAGACAAACAAAAGAGGTTAGAGACGGCTCAATAAATGTCTAAGGATTTCCCTTCGAGTTCTTTGAGAATTACCCAACTTGAGTTATGAGTACGAATGAGATTTCTTTTTTTTTTATTCCTTCCAAAAAAGAAACGACTCAAATCCTAATCTAATTGATGATTTTATGGATCCATTTGCCACTATATACAATACATAAATTCGAATCATTCTTTCTCGAGCCGTACGAGGAGAAAACCTCCTATACGTTTCTAGGGGGGGCATTGTTCATCTATATCTATCCCAATGAGCCATCTATCGAATCGTTGCAATTGATGTTCGATCCCGAAGAGAAGGAAGAGATCTTCGTAAAGTGGGTTTTTACGATCCGATAAAGAACCAAACTTATTCAAATGTTCCTGCTATTCTATATTTCCTTGAAAAAGGCGCTCAACCTACAGGAACTGTTCATGATATTTCAAAGAAAGCGGAAGTATTTAAGGAACTTAGAATTAATAAAACGAAATAAAATTTATGAAATAGAAAAAAAGATTGAGTGAAATAACTGGCAATTGAGGGGATTGCCATCAATCAGATGGTTTTCGTTGGGACTCTACGAATAAATAAGGGATCAATCTTGCTATTGTTTGTACTTCTATTGAAAACCAGAGATTTTTTTCCTACTTCTTCTTTATTTATTCCCCCCCACACACTTCATTTCTTATCTATGTAGTGCCAATCCAACACAAGTCTTTATTTTCTTTATTTCATTTTTTTTTCTCAAAATTCAATTTATATTGACAATGGTGTATCGATCAAATATAATTCGATCGTGGATAAATAGATCTATTTATCTACGTCCCATAAGTTTGTTTCTTTACTTCACTAGGTTCGCCGGATTCACTGTGACACAAGAAGTATCTTCTTAAGATAATGAAAAAAAAAAAATGATCAAAACAGGAGGGTCCACAAATTTTTACATCTATCTATATTTATCCGTGAATCCGTTGTATTTGAATCTGATCTGAACATTTTGATGTTCATAATTGATCATCAAATGTTTATTTTAGATTTGTTGCTAGTTCAATGTTTTGATGGGGTAGGGCAATCCAATCTCTTTATTTATTTATTTATTTTTTTGATTCCGATCGTATCTACACACCATATTTCTACGGGTTGCTAACTCAACGGTAGAGTACTCGGCTTTTAAGTGCGGCTAGGATCTTTTACACATTTGGATGAAGCAACAGATTCGTCCATACCATTGGTATGGTTTGTAAGACCACGACTGATCCTGAAAGGGAATGAATGGAAAAAACAGCATGTCGTATCAATGGAGAACTTTGAGAATACTTCCTGGCTCGGTAGAAAATCTTGTTTTGATTCTTGGAACGGTACCAAATCAATTCACAGTTTGGTCGAGTGAATAAATGGATAGAGCCCTAATGGCTCCAATTATAAGGAAACCAAAAGCAACGAGCTCGGTTCATAATTCGAATGATTACCCGATCTAATTAGACGTTAAAAATAGATTAGTGCCTGATGCGGGAAAGGGTTCTCCTGTGAGTGGATCATCGATTCCTTTTTTTTTTCATGAATCCTAACTATTAACTATTCTTTCTCTATTATGGAGTGGAGACGAATGTGTAGAAGAAACGGTATACTGATAAAGAGAATTTCTTCCAAAGTCAAAAGAGCGATCGGGTTGCAAAAATAAAGGATTTCTAACCATCTATTGTAACTATAACGAACACAAACAAATTGGATGGAAAGAGAGAGGATCCGTTCATTGGACTCCCCGTCTCCGGGGTATCTATTCTTTTCTTACTATATACCCTGTTCTGACCGTATCGCACTATGTATCATTTGATAACCCAAGAAATCCCCCGTGCCTTTGTATAATTTCAAATGGAGGAATTACAAGGATATTTAGAAATAGATAGATCTAGG